CAATTAAAAAATAGAGTTTCATTCCGAAAGGCAATGAAAAAAGCTATTGAATTAGCTGAACAAACAGATACAAAAGGAATTCAAGTGCAAATTGCAGGGCGGATCAACGGAAAAGAAATTGCACGTGTCGAATGGATCAGAGAGGGGAGAGTTCCCTTACAAACAATTCGCGCTCAAATTGATCATTGTTCCTATACAATTCGAACTATTTATGGAGTATTAGGCATCAAAATTTGGATATTTTGGGAGGAGCAATAATAGACTTTTATTTGTCTTTCCTTTCTATTCAGTGATAGAACAAAAAATCACAAACTTGTTCATTCTTTTTCCATTAAATCAAACAAAAATGAGCAATTCCAATTCTATAAGGTTGAATAAAAATTCGATTGACCATTTGTTAGAATTGCTATGCTTAGTGTGTGACTCGTTAATTTTTCTTTAGAGTTAAGAGTTGGGATTAAAAAAAAAGACTGACCCCTACTTAAACTTAATAAGTTACTTAAACTTAACTTAATAAGTATAATAATAAGTATAATAAAAAAACTAATAACTAACTTATTGCTTCGTAATATCAATATCCCAAGAAACAGTCACTATATGAGATGAGTGGATCAATCATATAGTTGCAGCAACTGCAACTAAAATCTTTTCTATAAAAAATCTTATTTATGGAAATAATCTTATTTATGGGTTGGGTTGTGAAGCAAAAATAAAGAGATGTAGATAAATGGAAGGATGAGAGAAAGAAAGAACAAAAATATCAATGATATATGATTCCAATATGTATGGTCTATGAATTACCTCATAAAAGGCAATGTAATAAAGCATCAAAACTGAATAAATAATAAATATAAAATAATAATAAAATAAAGTGATATGAATAATAAAGAGCCTCGAGTTAATAAAAACTAAGTAGATTGACTCGAGAAGAGAAATTTTTTTGGGGAGCTCCATTGCAGAGTTCAGACTTAACCATTAATAGAGAAGCTATAGGAACGATGAAACCTGTGATTGCATAGGATTCTACTGAAAACAAATCCGAATAATTCATTGGGTGGGATGGCGGAACGAACCGAGAAAAAATGAATTTATTTCGAGAAGTCATGGATTGACCTAGAAATAACAAAAAGCAAAGAGTCAATATTCGCCCGCGAAACTTTAGATTACATTACAATATTTTGGCATCATTTGAGAAGGGTCAAAATAAGGATCATTATAAAAAAAAACATTATAAACATTATCTATAATCCATAAATATGCATAATAGAAACATTCTATCTGTATATCCCGTACATACATCTTCCTATATAACAAATTCAATATTGATAAATGTCTTATTGGATTATTTTTTCCATGTGTATCTGTAATATGTCATATTAGTGAATCTTTTCATTCGCGAGGAGCTGGATGAAAGGAAACTTTCGTGTCCAGTTCTGCAGTAGAGATCGAATTAAGAAATGACCATCAACTATAACCCCAAAAGAACCAGATTTCGTAAACAACATAGAGGAAGAATGAAGGGAATATCTTGTCGCGGCAATCATATTTGTTTCGGCAGATACGCTCTTAAAGCACTCGAACCCACTTGGATCACAGCTAGACAAATAGAAGCAGGGCGAAGAGCAATGACACGATATGTGCGTCGTGGTGGAAAAATATGGGTACGCATATTTCCCGACAAACCTGTTACAGTAAGACCCGCAGAAACACGTATGGGTTCGGGGAAGGGATCCCCCGAATATTGGGTATCCGTTGTTAAACCAGGTCGAATACTTTATGAAATGGGTGGAGTATCTGAAACTGTAGCCAGAGCAGCTATTTCACTAGCTGCGTCCAAAATGCCTATACGAACTAAATTTGTCAGGATGGAGATGTAGAACTAAATGGTATATTGAGGATGAAAAAACAACTGCAAGTTTATTTATTTCTGGACAGAAAATATTTCTTTTTTTCTTTCCTTCATCCTTTCCATTAAAATAACAGATTCCAATAAAATGATATGATTCAACCTCAAACCCTTTTGAATGTAGCGGATAACAGCGGAGCCCGAGAATTAATGTGTATTCGAATCATAGGAGCTGGTAATTATAGATATGCTCATATTGGTGACGTTATTGTTGCTGTAATTAAAGAAGCAGTGCCAAATATGCCACTAGAAAGATCAGAAGTAATTAGAGCTGTAATTGTACGTACTTGTAAAGAACTCAAACGTGACAACGGTATCATAATACGATATGATGACAATGCTGCGGTTGTCGTTGATCAAGAAGGAAATCCAAAAGGAACTCGGATTTTTGGTGCGATCGCTCGGGAATTGAGACAGTTGAATTTTACTAAAATAGTTTCATTGGCTCCCGAGGTATTATAAATAATACTAAATGAGACTATGATATATCAGAACATCTAAAATAGATCAAATTTAGTGGAGTAGTAGATGGTGTCTCACGCATATACTTTTTTTAAAATATTAAAAATTAAACAAAATAAACAAAAAAATGAAAGAAAATAAAACAAACAAAAAAGATAACATGTTAATTATATCAAAATTAGAAGGTACCAATAATTATAGTTCGCCATGGGTAGGGACACTATTTCCAATATAATAACTTCTATAAGAAATGCTGACATGGATAAAAAAGGAACGATTCGAATAGCATCTACTAATATTACCGAAAATATTGTGAAAATACTTCTACGAGAAGGTTTTATTGAAAACGTTCGGAAACATCAAGAAGGTAACAAAAATTTCTTGGTTTTAACTCTGCGACATAAAAAGACTAGGAAAAGAATACATAGAACTATTTTAAAGCGTATCAGCCGGCCTGGTTTACGAATTTATTCCAACTACCAACAAATTCCTAAGATTTTAGGTGGAATAGGAATTGTAATTCTTTCCACTTCTCAAGGTATAATGACGGATCGAGAAGCTCGACGAGAAAAAATTGGAGGCGAACTTTTGTTATATATATGGTGATCCTCCTCCTCCGGTATCCTAATTTTATCTCTAACTTCCTATTTTATAGAGAAGAAAAGTGAATTATATAACTTTTCCTCCATTAGTTGATACTTCAAGGAGCTTACCTGGAATGAAAGAACAAAAATTGATTCATGAAGGTTTAATTACTGAATCACTTCCCAACGGTATGTTCCGGGTCCGCTTAGATAATGAAGATGTAATTCTAGGTTATATTTCGGGAAGGATCCGCCGTAGTTTTATACGGATACTACCGGGGGATAGAGTCAAAATTGAAGTAAGTCGTTATGATTCAACCAGGGGACGTATAATTTATAGACTTCGAAACAAAGATTCGAACGATTAGATAATTTTTTAAGCATTCCTTTCATTTTCATGATGATACAATTAAAAAAATGCAAAAGACTTATTTTCTTCCAAGGAATAGATTCAACATTAAGGTAAGGAATAATAAATATGAAAATACGGGCTTCCGTTCGTAAAATTTGTGAAAAATGCCGACTGATCCGTCGGCGCGGACGAATTATAGTGATTTGTTCCAATCCGAGACATAAACAGAGACAAGGATAACCCTTTCAAAAAAACTTTTTAAAATAAAGGAAGAACAAAAGGGGGATTTCTTTTAACATGAAATGGATATTTCCGTATCTTTTCTTTCTGTATATTTCTGACTCATAGTTATGAGATGATAAAATATGACAAAAGCTATACCAAGAATTGGTTCACGTAGGAATGGGCGTATTGGTTCACGTAAGAATGGACGTAGAATACCAAAAGGAATTATTCATGTTCAAGCAAGTTTGAACAATACTATTGTAACTATTACAGATGTACGAGGTCGAGTGGTTTCTTGGGCCTCCGCTGGTACTTCTGGATTCAAAGGCCCAAGAAGAGGGACACCCTACGCTGCTCAAGCAGCAGCAGTAAATGCTATTCGTACTGTAGTTGATCAGGGTATACAACGAGCAGGAGTTATGATAAAGGGTCCTGGACTTGGAAGAGACGCAGCATTACGAGCCATTTGTAGAAGTGGTATACGACTAAGTTTCGTACGTGATGTAACACCTATGCCACATAATGGATGTCGACCTCCTAAAAAAAGACGTGTGTAGAAATAATAAAAAAGGATTTCAAGAGAAATAAATGATTCAATGATCTGATCTAATAATAGTATTATTATAGTATGGTTCGAGAGGAAGTAGTAGGATTCACTCGAACACTGCAGTGGAGGTGTGTTGAATCAAGAATAGATAGTAATCGTCTTTATTATGGTCGTTTCATTCTGTGCCCACTTATGAAAGGTCAAGCCGATACCATGGGTATTGCCATGCGAAGGGCTTTACTTGGAGAAATAGAAGGAACATGTATCACATGTGCAAAATCTGAGAAGGTGCCACATGAATATTCTACAATAGTAGGTATTGAAGAATCGGTACATGAAATTTTACTAAATTTGAAAGAAATTGTATTGAGAAGTAATATACATGGAGTTCGAGACGCATCCATTTGCGTCAAGGGCCCTAAATACGTAACCGCTCAAGATATCATCTCACCACCTTCCGTGGAAATAGTTGACACAACACAACATATAGCTAATCTGACGGAACCAATTGATTTGTGTATTGGATTACAAATAAGGAGAGATCGCGGATATTGTACAAAACCAACAATTAACTCTCAAGATGGAAGTTATCCTATAGATGCTGTATCTATGCCTGTTCGAAATGCGAATCATAGTATTCATTCTTATGGGAATGGGAAGGAAAAAGAAGAGATACTCTTTCTAGAAATATGGACAAATGGAAGTTTAACTCCTAAGGAAGCACTTTATGAAGCTTCTCGTAATTTGATTGATTTATTTATTCCTTTTCTACACGGGGAGGAAGAGGACATTAATTTTAAATTAAAAGAAAATAAAAACAGGTTTATTCTACCGATTTTTACTTTTCAAGATAGATTAACTAATCTAAAGAAAAACAAAAAAGAAATTCCATTGAAATGTATTTTTATTGACCAATCAGAATTA